CTTCCCCCGCCCGGTCGAGCTGTCTGAGGTCGATGGTGCATCCGGTAAGCTCTTTCGGTATTCATCTCCAGAGCCCGGTCAGATGCTTCAATCCTTCATTCATATTCCGTCTCAATATCTTCTTTTTTATGTCTATATTGCGAGTTTACAGCTCGAATCTTTTACTAGTCTTCCCCTCACATGTGATAAATGGGCGGTCTCCCCTAGACCTTATTCCGTCCAAGCTTTCATAGCATTCGTCTTTGCGGAAAAGAGGCGGGCAATCTTGCGGAGAGTTGGTGGTCAATTCTTTGATATAGTTAGTGTTCCGCGAGTGGGGATAAGGACTAATCCGAGATTCAATAGAACCGCAACACCGACGCCTATTCCCGAGGGCCAATTCAAAAAATAACATAAGAAAGGACAACATGCCGTCCCAGACTTAGAAACCAAATAGAACAATGACCACAACAAATTCTCCTCGAAGGACGACTTCGAGCGCAATTAGGAAAAAGATCTTATTCAGTCATGTTGAACGGAAATGGTCGCGAATGTCTAATTATGCCCTGTCTTATCATTTGTATAATGGGATTCGTCATTTATTGACGGATTTTGGATTCTCTTTTCATATCAGATTTATCCGAGATAAAATCAAAACATCAACTACACAAATTTTTATTGCGGATTTGCTTATTTATGTACTTACTATCTCTATATCAATTTTTTTTCTTTCTTTTGGTGTTCCGGTTATTGCCTTTTGTGACGACGGGGACGAACAAACCAGTTCGGAAAAAGCACCCGACGCTGGCATCGGCGCACAGCAATCCAGTGGAACTCGTCCTCAAGGGGAAGGTGCGTCAAATTGCGACGCGGGGCCCTCCTATAGGAAGGGCGAACAAGACCTCAACGTTACGCCCAATCCTCATCAAGCCATGCACGAGCTTTGCAATGACCTAATGAAGGCCGAACATCACCTTGATGAACTCAAGGCTAGAGAGCCGTCATTACGAAATGCTCGAGATATCGATTCCTGGTTGCGTGAATTTTCAGAAGTTGAACAATTATTTTACGAAACAGAGCAACGGCTGAATTGGGCCATGGAAAATGTAGAAGATCTGTATGCGGCTCAAGACGAAGAATCGGCCCGGCAGGAGGCCGAATTTAATAAAAAAATAGCACTACATCAGTACCAGATGGATAGAATGAACCAACAAAACAAATTTTTACGAAATAAACTGGCGCGAATGGATAATGGTTCGAGTCAAAATGAATAGCAACAGCCTTATATTAGGTGGGGGATATTTGAAAGAAAAACAGAACTAAATTCATTCGGGCCCATGATCACTTTAGTTTAGCTTGCTTCCATGATAAGGGGAAGGGGAGAGGGTATGCGGGCTCCCTTCAACCAGATTACTTTACTATATATAAATAAGTCGAGCTTAGTACAGGAACTGGTTTAACAAAACAAAAGGGGTCTTGAACTACATAGATCTGATACCTTCTTCCCTCCGTCTGGGAGGTAGGTTATGTAGGCAGACAACTGTTCCTAGGTTGTTTCGATCACAAAAGGCCAAACAAAGAATCCATTATTCATGCCGGAAATTATATTGCCAAAATACCTTTTCTTCTTTCTCTTTCAAGGAAATTAATTAATTTTAAGAGGTAAAAAAAAAAGTTTATGTATTAGGCCGGGGCAATTCCTTTGAAAGACTTAGGTATATACTAAGTCCAAGACGGACGCGGAGCTCTCACCTGGGTAACAATCTCGCGTGGATAAGAAGAAAGCGTCAAAGCTAGGCGCTTCATTCAAAACAAAAAGAAAAAGGCGCAGAACGTTGCAGGAGTTCCTGGAAGTAAGTAAACTCTTGCCGATAGTCGGGCAATCAATCCATCCTTCGTCTCGGGCACAAAATAGGAACTCTTGTACTGGAAAAGAGAAGGACGCAATGCCTTTATTTGACTTACCCCTTTTCTTATCTTATGTATGATATTTATAGTGACCCAGTAATGCCCCATCAAAGAGCCTATTCGTCGTAAGCCCTTTTCACCCTCACAGCTGATTCGACGGGATGCGGATTCTCGAACAAGAACACATGTAGCTCCTTCTCAAAGACCGGATTCTCAAGCAGGGGATTTGAAGCTTCTTCTATCATTCTCGGTATCAACAAATTACCTCCTCGTATTACGTATTATAAAAAAAAGGTAACCAGATCTCCTCACTGGAGTTCTTTGCATTGGGCTCGCTCGGTTCGTCTGTTCATTGTAGGAAAGCGTTTATGGAGCAGGAACCTATTTTTAGAGGTCAGCCCGCTTTCTGTCTCTGATCCCCAATATGAGTGAGACCAAGATGGCTGACTGGAGTGCCACAAATCAGCTGGTCATGTCATGGCTTCTAAATGCAATTTTTCCTAAAATTTATACCAGTCTTATATTTAAGACATCGGCTAAACAGGTATGGTCTAGAGGAGCTAGAATCCTTAAAGGCTATTCCTGACCGATTCCCTTTCGTCTCTGCAAAGATGGACGAGAAGAAGGATAAGAATTGGTTCACCCGGTTGGACTATTCCCATGATAGGGAATCTTCTTCTTCGAATTAGCCTCAAAGGCAAGGTCTTCTCGACCGATGTTTAATGGTTAAATGAATATCTCCCTTTCTATCCTCTTTTTTATTAGGGGTGGGAACTTTTATCTCTAGAGATGTGGCATTAGTCTTTTCAAGGGAATCCGAAGAGAAAGGGTTGTGCACGAAGAAGCTCTTTGCGAAAGAATAGCTCATGGTGGTTTAGTTTGAGGACGTTAATCAATAGGATAATCTGCTGTATCGAATGGCATCTTTGAGTTGAGCTCGAGTTCATCTTCTGATGATTAAGGGAGACGACCAACCACGGGACTAAACTCAAAAGAGAGGGATTATTCCAATCCCCGATTAACTAAATATTTACTGGGGTTATAGCAAAGGGCTCTCGCATATGTGTTTGTTGCATAGCTACCTGCTGTTTTTGTCACATCGGTTAAAAGTAGCCCATTTCGTTAACAAATAGGGGTGGCATCAGCGATCGAGGACTTTGCGCCACTCGAAGACCCACGACCAGGAAAAAGCTCCAATTTTACCCTTAACAGTCAAAATACCATCACCTATGGTAGCGTGACCAAGGTCCTTCTATCTTCCTAATGTCTCATTAGAGCGATTTGGGAATTCCAAAGCTTGAATGAAGTGATTGGCGGATTCTCGTCAGCTTTACGCCCCTTCAACAGAATCCGCCGTTAAGTCTTTCTTTTGCTCCATTCCCGAGCTACTTGGGAAACTTTCACTCCCTTGCTTTTCCTGCTCGGATAGAGGAATTCGCATCTTGCCCACTAATCCTCATCGCAGCCTTGAGCCTGATTTTCATACTTATTAGAGGAATCCCGATCTGGGAAGAAAAGCTATTCTTCTTAGCAGTTGAAGAAGTGAATGGAATCACCCCCCGGTCCGAGAATACTAAGCAGACTTTAACTCCTCCCTTATAGTAACAATTCTGACAAGAGAAGAAGCAGTCAACGGTAGCCGACACCGGTTTAGTTACCATCCATAGCCCTAAAAAAGGTGACTTCTAACCAGGAGTTCCTCAGAGCACACAATAAAGAGTGCCGTTGGCGACTCTGGTTTCGGGTTAATCTCAATAGTCTGATAGCGTATGTCAGGTAGTTAAAGTGAGATAGATGTGTAACTAACCTCTAAAACTAAGCCAAGGCCCGCCGGAGACGGTAACCGGTTAGCGAGCGGTGTCGGTAGGTGAAACAGTGCCTTTTAGGTTAGCTGCGAGCTTCGTCCTTTTTCACGTACTTTGCCAGGACTCAAAAGTTTCGCATTGGCGGATCTCTTATGAGCTAAATTGAGCTTGCTACCCTTACCAGTTTTATGTATGAGGCTGGTGGCAGTGAAAGAATCCCCTGTTAAACCAGGAACAGTTGCGAGCCAGGCTTCCTAGCTTGAGAACCATAGTTACATCAATGGACTCCTAAAACCTGTACCTCGATTGGAGGGTCTATGAACCCATTATCGATTACTCAAGCAATGCTAACGGAAACCATACCTCTTAGATCGGAGTTAGGCGAGAGCAATTTCCCGACTGTTGTCAGCCACAAGAATCTATCCTATTTCTTCTAATATGAATCGAAGCAAATCCCGTATTAAGCTCTTCCTTTCGACTTCCTCCCGCCAGATCTCCGTCAAGAGTATCAAGCAGCGGCAACATTTGATTGGCAGGGCAGTAACCTTATTAAGTGAGCCTTCTACCAGCTGTGAGGTTGAGGTCTCTAAATCGATTTAGGAAGGTTGATCTCGAGATTCGCTTTCTGAAAGCACCTGAGCGTGAGTTCGACTTGCATGTGTTAAGCATATAGCTAGCCTTCCAGACTCTATCGAATAAGTATTTCATACCTTCTGAGCCAGGATCAAACTAGCATGATTAAGCCCTTCAGTGGTAGAACCTGGTGACGTACTACTTCCAATCTTGGGCTCTTTTAAGCAATTTCTATCAATTGATTTTCGACTTCCTTGATCGAAAGATGTTGGAATGCACGGGGGCAAGTTTGAACCTGGTCTATCTCATTGGTTATCCAGTCCCACAGAAAGAAACTGAGAGAAAAGTCGATTCGGGCGAGCAATTCCGAGACTATGAGCTCTTCCTATGACTACGAGCAGTAGCTGTGGCCAAGACACGAGCAAGAGAATAGCCATTCTTTCGCACCTTCTGAACTGGACACCTTTCTGACATCAAGGCAACTCCAACTACTGGAAACAGCCGTTACATTAGTTCGATCGAGTTAGAGATGAAACGCCCTTAAAGAATTTTTTTTGAGTAAGTGACCCCGTCCCCTATTAGAGAGGAAGAGTTCCGTTGTGTCCAGTCATCGTCTATTCAACTCAAAGAACTTGACTTTCACTTCGAGTTTGATTAGCATAAAGTGCCAGCTAGGCCAGCCATTAGTTCCACTGCTTTCCCAAGAAGGATAGGAGATGGATCAGACTCTTCAGCGGCAAAGAATGCGATCAAAGGACCCTACTACTAGCCGTAGCTGTGCCAAGAAGCAGGCAACCTTCTTTAAAGGAATTTAGTCAGGGAGATAACCTCTATTCCATGAATCAATAAAGCAAACTAAAAGTCTGGCTGTGCGAGAGGCCAATATGACTATCTATATCAGTTCTTCGCCTTGGAACATCACTTTGATAGAAAAGATTTGACCATCTCTCTTCTCTTTTGAACAACTGCTCAGGCAGGAACCAAAAAACCCAGCAGTTGAGTACCGAGAAGAGGCTATCCGGGCGAAGGTCTTCTTTCGACGCATTCTGAACCTGAAGACTGAATGCCCGGTATGACATCCAGTAGAAGCTCAGGGACGGATTGAACAGCTGCTGTTAGGGAAGCTGAAGGAGTGAGAACTCTGACTATAACAGATACACGAGCCCATCTATTAGAAACGCTATTTCTTGAGTAGCCAGAATAGTCTGTAGCGAGAAGCGTTCCTCATAGGCAAGCCAGGAGCTACAAGCAACTCGCCAGACTCGAACTGGCACGGCTCGCATCAAGCCTATTGTTCCCTCAATAGAGTTGCTTTTGTTACGCAGTTCGAAAGCTTAAGCCTTCCTACATCTGCGGGCCCACCGGTTAAAAGAGTCCTCTATCCGGACTCCCCCTAGACCTCTGTCTGGCCTAGGGAACTTCTCTAAGCTCGAGAGCTCCTGTCTCCTCACTTAAAGCGTAACCGGCTCACCTCTCCCCGGAAACAAGCCAAACCAAAGCAAACGATTACCTACCCATTTTTTTTTGTTAGAAGCTGTGAAGCTCCCTCCCAATACCAACTGCACTATTACCAAAGGTAATTTAATAGGTTCATCATAGTATGATAGGTCGAACTGTGTACATCACGAAGAATAAGATCTTCGAGCATATTGTATATTGTTATGAGATCGATAGGTTCCAAATTACACGGATCTACCACTTTGGTAGATATCACTTTTTCAATTAATGTCGGATACGTAAGATTTTCGGGCAGTGGAAGGTTATGTCTATCTAGAACCTCTTTTACGCTCTTTTCGAGCGCACTATTCAAGAGGTCTTTTGACGATTCAAAATAAGGATTCTTCAGCATTGCTGGAGAACAATTGGCCCGGTCTAGTTCCAGTTCATACTCCCCCTGCGCTATTTCACAGAAGGATTTCAGAGTCTTAAGTAGAATCTTATTTTTTTCCATAGTAAGAGTCGTTCTAAGCTCCGCTCGACACCGGGGATCACGCCCGGCGCAAGACTGCCTTTTTCTATTTTCTTTATGCAGCAGGCTAAAAAGGCTAGAAATCCTGCTGGAAGACTCGGCTGGTTTTTCCGCCGTACGTCTAGTTTTTAAGATAAGGAAAAAAGGTACGATCAAAAGTAGAAAAGAAATGCCCTACCCTATTCTGTTCTATTGGGCTTGCTTTTTCCATCATCCAATGCATTATTCTCTATCTTATGAGATTTCGATTTAACGTCTCACTTCTTCCTTCTCATGTTCCCCCGATCCATCGACTTTTCCTGTCCTTTTTTTAGGAATGAAATAGAGACTGACCAGAGATATACTAGTAGCTCGCAGGCGAACGAGTAACGAAAGTTATTAAATTCAGGCGAGACCGCAGGAGCTTGCTCCGAAGGCACACCAACACCTGATTTTGAGAAATGCTTACCAAAACGGATAGGAATTAGCCCAAAGCTAAAAGGTCATTAAGCCAAATTTGGACTCTAAGGCAAGACGTGCCTTAACTCCGCTTCTTAAGACAGTTAAATCAGAGCCCAACCTGATTATCAAACCAAGTGCATAACCTAAAGCAAAACCACGATCAGATAAAAACGAAGATGACTCCCCTCTAAGCTAAGGTGCTGGGAGCAAACCCCCGAAGAAAGGAAGCTGAAAGTTGGGGAAAGAAGGAAAAAACCATTACTAGGTATACCGACCGCCCCGGCACCATTTGTCTTGGTTAACAACCTAGGTCCGCCGACAACCTACCGCCCAAACGAGGTAACGAGAATCTCACCCCACCTAAACCAAAGGGAAAATGGATGATCATGGATCACAGACGGTATCTCATAAGTGATTTTTCTTTTTGTTTAAAGCAGGATCAATAATTGCTCTAACCGCCTAAGAGATAGAGATAGACCTTCAGTTCAGGTATGACGATAGAAAAGAAAATGAAGTTCGTACATAACCGTTGCCAAAGTTTCTAAAGGGCGCTTAAGGACTCAGCCGTTGCTCAAGAACTCAGGCCTTTGCTTTAGCCAGTCGAAAGCCAAGCTAAAACTTTCAAATGAAAGCGTATCATAGAATTTCCTCTATCTTTGTCTTCCGGGTAGCGCGAGTCAAAGTTGGAACTCAAAGTCAAAACTAGACTTTGTCTTGCACACTGACTAAAATCGTATAGAGATTTCCCACTGTCTGTGTCGATACCAGAAACTACGACTGAAACCTAGACCGCTAACGAAAGGTAAGTGATTGCCTACTTTCTATGTCCGGAGACGCTTACTGCACTGCTTCTTATGTCAAGGCAGGCAGACGATTATAAGGATGTAGTCAAGGAGGTAGGTTTAGAGCCAGCAATAAAGACAGCTCTACCGCGAGCTAGTAGCCTTTGCCAAAAAAGCGCTAAGAGCTGACTTGTTTGTTGCCTTGTCAAAGTTAGGGGATGTCAGGAGTGAGAATATCAAGACATGGCATTATTCACTACTGCTACTCAGACTGCTACAAGGGCTGCTACGAAGGCTGATACAATAAGGACTAGGAGGGACAATGGATGCCGAAAATTTGAAATGAAATATTGTAGCACGATCAACTGCCTCTGCTGCTCTTCAGAAAGAAGGCTACTAATGAATGTAGGCCGTGATTCTGTTCCCTCTCTTAGATTTCTTTCAAGGAGTGGATCCTGCACTTCAGCCTTATCATCTTCCATCTTCTTAGGTGCTGGTGGAAGAGAGTCAAACTTATTGGCCTGTAGAGTCAGCCTATGGCTCTCATCTTCAAAGACACAGTCAGCCGTAGTGGCCAGGCTGTGGAGCCATGCTTTCTTTTCCAAAGTATATAAAGCAATTCATTGAAGTAGGGCCGTGACTTCAGCCCTTTGAGCCTTCGTAAAAGGCTTACTCATCATTGCTCTCGTCATCTGCTTCTAGGCCAGACAGTGAGATTACTGACGGCCTATTCATTTCCAGTCCAGCTTCTATAGTCTGTGTGTCAATCTCGGTGATGATGGGGCTGGCTCTGGTTGGTCTCCCTTCAGCATCTGGCTGCAGTAGCCCCAAGGGTCCTACGTTCCTGTGGTAAAGCTGTGCTTCTGCCAGATTTGCGTTAACCGCAAAGGGTCTGTTGTCTGCCAGGACCATCTCAATCTCGTTTTTGTCATTCCAAAACACTAAGAATTGATGAAGCGAGGAGGGGATAGACCAGTTGGAGTGGATCCAATCTCTACCTAGTAAGGCATTGTACGCAGCAGTACCATCCACCACAAAAAGCACTAACCTTGGTGGTGTTGCCCACTGTTAAATCCACTGGAATGATTTCTTTCGTTTGAGCCACGCCTCCATCAAAACTGGTGACTGAAACTTCAGCAAGTCTTGTTCAGACTTGGATAATCTTCTTACCATTCTTAGTGGCAGGATGTTCACCGCGGCTCCATTGCCCACCAAGACTCTGGATACTGGTTTCCCATCAATGTGAGCTTTGATATACAAAGGCCTCAAATGCTTGGTCATCTCCTCTGGTGGCTTCGCGAAGATTACCTTACTGGCTCTAGATTATCGAAGAAACAGGGTCTTCCCTTTGGAGCTTTCTCCATTTTCCCCAACCGTTGACTGTCCGTCCGTCCTTTGACATCAGGACTTTGAACCACTGTGAGGGTAGAATCAACAACTGGAGTCTTACCCTTGGTTGGATCCCTGACTACTTCGGATCCATCGGTTGGCTCATTCCCAAAATAAATCTCTGCGATTTCCGCAACTGGGGGAGAGTCATCCTCCTATACATTCTCATCCAGTTCTTCTGGTTGACCTTCTTTTGGACCAAATACCCGTGGTAGCACATAGTTTACTGCCACCTTTGGGGGATAATTTCCAAACTGAAGGACCACGTTCTTTGAAACGTCATCGTCCCCGTCGTCTGAATCTTCTTTTCGGTCAAAGCGGGGCTTTTCTTCCGTCTTACAGGTACTGGAGTCATGCATATCCACATCCTGCTCCGATTTCCCCTCGGGCTCCTTTTTCCGAGGCTGTTCTTTATCACGGCTCTTCTGAGGCTTTCCAACCAACCCTGTTGACTCGGAGTATTCAACCCTCATTCGCCTAGCCATCTTCTTCCTCCGCTGCCATCTTCGCTTTTGGCTCCTTGTCATTTGATCTGGGGGAATCAACCTCGAAGAAGGGAGCCCAGGAGCGTAGTTTGGCCTGTGTTCAAACCACTGACCCACCGGAGTCTTTGGTGGCCTGAAACTCTTAGGGTTGTCTCTAGGCTGTGCCTGACTCGTCATTGCCTGGAGCACAGTAGCGGGGATGGTGAAAGTGACTCCTTTCCTTGCATTCCCGGCTTGGATTGATATGCCCCCAAGCCCTCTAAGCCTGTCTTAATCCAGGGGCATCTGTACACCCTCTACTTGGCGTTGATGGCTGGGATAACGAGGCTTCGGTCTTCCTTTCTTCAGAGGAAGTGTTGGGGTCTTCTGTCTCTGCCCCACTTCCTTGTAACTCTGCATGACATCTAGCACAAAGCAACTGATCATTAGAGGATCCAGGCATTGGTTCTTGAGACTTACCCAACAACCTGTTATGGACACCGGCCCTTTGTGGCTCTTCAGACGATGTGTCCAACACTAGCTTGAACTTCGGAGTCAGCATGTTCACAGGCATCGTATCAGGAATTGGAAAAGACTAGTCCCCCCAAAGCCAAGTCTCAGACTGAGGCCAGGGGTAGTGAACCCGTTTGCAGTGGCGGACGAGGCGGAAGGCAGATCAAGTCGTATGATTTTCGGGTCAGAGAGAGAGAACTGATATCGGACGATCTGTCTGTATCGCAGCTAGAAAACAGCACTCCAATGAGCTAAGGATGCCAATCCCAAGGGACAGGATAAACCCATCTAAATTGGAAAGAGTATCGACTCCTACTATTAATAAAAGGCAATAGCTAGCCCCAAGAAAGGTTGGAGCGGTACCGATCGAGTCAGGCGCATTTCTCTCAACCAAGAGGTAGAATAGAAAGGAAATTCGCACATTGATCTCTCTCATTGATTCGGGAAAACTTCTTCTCTTGATAGAGGGGTAGCCTCGCCACAGTCAACGACTGAGGAAAGCCGGTCTGTGGCAGTCAACAAGCTGCACTTGTCATAGGAGCGAACCCTACCCTCTCTTCAGTCAAATAGGGACGAGCTCTATCCACTGTCCCCAGAGTTGACCGACGATGTGAAGGAGAAGAATGCAACTCTCTAATGGGTACAGTCCTCTTTCTGAAAGCGCTCTGTCCAGCTTAGCGCATGGAAGGGCAAGTCGTTCTGTTAGGGTAGGGGTCATGCCCTAGAAAGGTCTGAGGCAACGAGATCAACTGCTGACCCAAGAAGGTAGGGAAGAGACGGGGAAGGGCTAATCCCCGAGTCAGGGGCATCTATCTTTATTTACGCAAAGCTATTTATTGATGTCGATTTAGATATGTTCATTGGCCTGCGACTGATCTCATCGTCCGTTTTCCCCTCTTTCTTATTCAAGAGTTCTCCTCCCTAACGGCACACTGTATAGAATCTCTCTAGATGGCCAATGTGAACAGTTCAATTAAACTTGTATGTGTTCAGCATATTGAAAGTGACATTGACAAAGCAAAGCACAGATTACCTAGAATGTTAGAACTCAGACATGACAGAGAAGGTAGTCAAAAACGGTACGCTAAGCGTATTGCTTCGTCGCTTCTGTTTTCAGTCAGAGAATGATGTTTTAAGCATCTCTATATGCCAGTCATCTATCTGACCTGACAAGGAGGTCGACTTTGATATCTCACCCCTGATCTCTACGGTTGGTTGAAGGTATCTTGGAAGACGGGTCGAAATCGGAATAGAAGATTCATCTACGCTGGCAAAAGGGCTTTCATTGAATCAGACTTTCCCGATGCTGCTCCAGCCAATTAGTCATCTGAATCTTAGAATGTGCTAATGGTTGGGGGTCCGCCCAAGCTTTCTCGATCAATAGAGCTGCAGCTGCGGCGTCAAATTAACCGGTAGGGACATCCTATTGGGAGTCTTAATTTCCTACAGTGCTGATTAGACTTCAGAAAAGACTAATTATGAGTTTGCCGCGCCTCACGTAATTCCTGATCCTGGAATTATAGAAGCGGTTTAGCTGCAAGACCTAAGATGCGCGTCAGATGAAGCAAAAATCCTTCTTAATAGAACCGGGAAATCGACTTGTAAATATTCATACATTTACCCTTCCCCCTCTTGTTTAGAAAGATAGCTGTCATCAAGACAGAATGACTGTTTACACTAGTCTCATGGCAATCTCTATCTCTCTTTAGCATCCCGCCATTCAAAGAGAAATACCCGGCGCATCTCTTCCTTAATAGCCTAAGGCCGGCGAGAAACTATAGGCACTTTCCTTTCTCTCTTATCTTAGTATCTTAGAGCTAACTTCAGAGACCAAAAAGGAATATGCCTCGTCATAAAGAGCCTTATTCAATAAGCAGGCGAGCTCCGATTAACTGCCCGGCAAGACGCGCTCCTTAATAGCCATAGAGTCAATACCCGGCGAAAGGCGGATCATAGAATCCGCTGTTTGATAGGAAGAATAGGTTGTATATGTTATAAACTTCAAGGATGACGGACTTCTCTGCGGAAACCGGAGAAGTAGGTACCCGAAGTTACCGAACAAACTAGCCACTCGTTGATTAGCAGCCACCGTGAGGCCTGCGACTTTCTGGGCAGAGGAAAGGCCAAACTCGAAAAACTCATGAGAAATGACGTGTAAGAAGTACGAGGAAAAAGAACATGTGGTTAACCGAATGGATCACTGGTTGCTGGCCTTAGGGCCGGGAGCAGCACTGGTCTTTAATGGACCAGCCAAAAAGTACCGTGGAAACCCCAAAGCCAGATCTCTATCCTCTATATATTGACCAATTCTCGTGCTTCATAACGAGCAAAATCCTCTTTCTTTGAAGCGAATTACAGCCCTTTGGGATATTTTGTAATGAATCGAAAGACTAAATCTTCCCAAACCGGAAGTACATACTATTAATGAAGCTTTCTTTCCCTCGTTGGTACATTACGGGTTCAGCCCTTGTTTGTTTTCGCGAAGGTGACAAGAAAGGATTCCACACCTTTCCGTTGCCGTCGTTTCAATATGTTGTGATCTTAGAAGAGGGAATTGGCCCCAACCAAAAGGGTACCCAAACAAACCAGTCATCATATTGGTCCCTAAGCTCCACGGAATCCGAGACATCTATTCTGTTCACCCGATATCATTCCTTTCTACCTTCGCTTCGGCGTCAAAGCCTCTACCAAGCCTCGGAACTCTCAATCTCAGAAATGGAAAAAGTATGGGTCCTAATCGTCTTGGCATAAATGGTATACTCTTAAAAAAAAAAACGATTTCTCTAGAAAGAAAGATAGAATGTGCAATGTCTAGTTCTTCTTCTTTGGTGGTCTCTCTTTATCTCCTTCTTTGATTATGATGCTTGCAAGGCGCTTCTTCTTTCCACGATCAGATGCAAGATATGCCTCCAAGCGCCTTCCTTCTTCATTGGGATCCTGTGATGGTTCTCTTGCTTGGATGAGGGTTCTTCATCTTCTTCCCAACTCGAAATGGTCACTGCTGCCCAATGTTCTTTGCCGGGGTTAGAGAGAAACCGACTGACCCCTCCAACTGCATGATAAATGTCTGGCCTTGTGCACACCATACATTAAACTTCCAACCGCTGATGCATAAGGCACTTTCTTCATTTCTTCTTTATCTTTCTCACTTGTAGGACACTGATGGGTACTGAGCGCAGATTGGCCTGCAAGTGGAGTAGTGACTAGTTTTGCCTTGCTCATGTTGAATCTTTCAAGCACTCCCGCTAAAGCAGAAGATGCGGCTTAGCCAGCTGCACTCTTTGATCGAACCGTCTGTTGTAAGAAGAAGGCCTTTGCCTTTGCATTCACTCCTGGCCTGGCAAGAGAAAGAAGCTAGAAGTGACTTCGCTCCGCTCCCTTTTCAGGAAGACGAGGATTGGACAAATTCACGACTTTCCTACCCTATCCTCGTGACTGGGCCTGATTACTTTCCTAAAGAAGGTAAAGATGCCAAGATCTTTAGTATTCAAGGTATCCCGAATGCAAGAATGGCTTTCTAGGAAGCGAGATGGGGGAGGTTGATTCAATAGTAAAAGAATAGGAATAGAATGCGCACAGAGAAGGAGCTCTTTGAAAGGACATTTGCCGACATTCTCCTTGCGGAATAAAGGCTGGTAGAATAGGCTACAGATGGGGGCATTCGTTCGTTCAGAGTCGCGAAGAGGAATCAGATCAAGATCAGAGCCTGGCCACTCCACTTAAGGTAAAGCTTTACCATCGAAAACAGGATTGGCAATGGCCTAGTGAAGAGCTGAAGAAAAGCTATGATTTTTCTCACATCTCGATTTCTATTTCTCTCTCAATGCTCAATGGAAGCTAAAGCCATCTTGCTCAGTTTTTGGCGTAGGGGGAAGATAAGATACTTTTCAGTTAGGGGCTATTCAAATCCAAAAGGCCCGCTATGCTTAACACAGGCGATTGGATGTTTGGATGTAAGGGAAGTCCCTCATAAATCTAAAATCGAGATCTTTCGAGAATTGAGTGCTTTAAAGTTCTTGATAGAATAGAATATATGATTAGTGACTATATATACAAAGATATCACCCCTTCTTCCTATATTATATGTCTTTATGCCGTACTTATTATGAGTTGAAATGGATAGAAAAGAGACTAGGAGCTACTATTGCTATGTCATCCCCAACTGTTAGCTTTAGCGCAAAGAGAGTGAAAGCAGTGACTTCCGGGCCTAGCTCTGTAGATGTTGAAGGAATAACCGACGCAGTTAGCCCCGCTCGTGGCATAGCTCAGAGTCTTAGTAGCGATCAGTCCTTTTGCTCTTCACGACTCCGATGTTCTCGGGTGCAGATGAACAAGCGGTGTGATCTTTTCCAATGAATACCAGACGAGGAGTCAATTCTTGTTGAGTGAAATGACATGGCACGGATTTGTTTAAGATTAAAAAGAAGAAGCTCTTGACCCTATTCAATATGAAAGGTTATGCGTAGTCGGTGGTTTACTAAGTATTGGCGCTTTAGTAAGGCATTCTCTTTCAGAAAGAACGGAGAGTGAAGGCGGCTGGTTTGCTTCTCGATAGCCAGTCCGGGACTGATTTGACCTTTCCACCAAAAAGACGGGATTGGATGCGATTGTCTCTTTCCGGGCTTCCGCCAGTAGGACTTGTGAAGCTGTAAGGTAAAGGGAAGGCAAGTCTCATTTGGTACTTTCTTCACGGCAAATAGAATAGGAGTTTTCCCGGCTGCTGCTAGAGAATAGGCAGTTGTTCACGACTCAGCTGCTATTGACTCTGTTGTTGGAAGGGCCACTTCTTTCTTTTTCTTTCAAGAGGGGAATACTAGAACTAGTAAAGTACCCAACCAAGGGGAATCCCCCGTCGGCTGGCCAGTCTTTCCTTAATTAGAACCCCGAGCAAGGGAAATGCTTTTTGCTCGCCCGGAGAAAGGCCAAGGCTCTCCCGTTTAATTAGTGCCGCTACCTCCTCCTCGCTTACCTTGAGCCTTCCACTCCTACTTCTAGGTTAGGCCGACAAGACTTCCAGCGCGCTGACTCCTTCAACGGAAACTGCAGCTAAGAATGCTTATTCCTTGTTCACATTCGACCATGAGTTCAGAGTTGACAAGAGAGAGGGCGTACTTTGATTATGATTGATAGGCGGACTTCACTCCCTTTGAGCTAACAGCCAAGAAGAGTTCACATTCAACTTCCTTACCTAAAAAAACAAAACCATGATCAGAGTGCCGCCGAGAGGAATCGGAGTTTCTTCTTATTTTATCATTCCCGTAGATTGCTAGTAGTTTAGTTCCATTCGTTCGCTTTAGAAAGGGTGGTTACCCCTGGTCTTTCTCACCTTGGGCTTCTTGGTCCCTTGTACCAGAGGAAGCATGCAGGTGTCTTGTCTTCTCTTCTCTTCTATAATGCAATTCATGTGTGGTTTAGAATCCTTGACTTGCCTTAGGAAGTCTATCCCCAGTACCACTTGAAAGTCATCCATGGTGGCTAGGGTCAGGTCTACCTTGCCCTTCCAATCACCCATGTGTAGCTCCACCGCACGAGCCTGACCTTATACGATACGGGCTTTTCCCTTGAGTGGACAGGCTTGAGGCAGACTCTTTCCTTATTGGGCTTCAACCCGTCTGTCTTTGCCTCCTCTACTGAGATAAAGTTGTGGGTAGGACCCCTGTTTACGATGGCCCGAGTGTTCTTCCCATTGATTTCCACTTCAACGTGGATGAGCCCCTTTCTCACCGACTTGGGTTTAGATTTGGCCATGGCATTGATCAACTGTCTAGATCCCCATGTGACTCCTCATCTGGCTCCTCCTCACTTAGCTTGTCTGTGAGAGAGTGGATGGCCTTTTTCTTTTGGATTCCCTTTCCCAGTATAGATAGAAGGAAGTAGATCCATTTCGGTCTACACCTTACTAGAGGAAGAGGTCGGATTGCCTAAACTAACCAATACTACTCGCCATTCAAAAGAGTCCACTAGAAGAGAGGTAAAGACTGTAATCAAAAAAGACGGGCTTGGGTACGATCTAAAAGGATTCCACATGAAAGATGAAAGAGGACCGGACAATTTCCCTCTTGAGTAATGGGAAGCGGGAAATTACTTATAGTTAGTAGCGACACTGATACCTTAGAACTACCAAGTACCAGGCCTAGACCGGGGAGTCGGAACTAGTAACAACTTTTAGAAACTCCAAATCCAAGTCGAACGCAGGAAACTCTACCTACAACTCTTGGAAGCCTCAATTCAGGAGGTTGGCAGCTCATCAACTACCAGTTCCTTCGAGAAAAATGGGATCGCAACCAAGCACATAACATTGAATCTCGTGCAAGACATTATTAGGCTAAGTCTATCCTTTAGTAGCGTCGGAACTTAGCTCAATCGGGCACTCCGCTGCTTAGATTAGATTAGACCCGAGGGCGCGAACTCTTGCCTACTTACTTGAATTCCTAAATAGAAAGAATTTTTCGCGTGCCTTAAATAAGTTTAATAAGAAAGTAAAGGGCTCTTCTCTCTTTTCTCTATTGAACTATGGAAAGCACTTTCTAGTAGCGACACGGATTCACCACTACTTATGACTTCGCCAATGGGGCAAACGAAGGCTAACCCGTTCTGGTTGTTATGACTGGCAAGAATCAGTAGGTTATTTCAGTCTTGCTTGTGCGCTTTGGTCCTTCTTACAGAGACTATCCTTTGTATAAGTTATGATCCATCCAAGGAATGAGCTTCCCCAGAGTCAAATCCCGTGGACTACAAGGAAAAGATAGAACCTCGCCCGGCAACAGCAGCTGATTCAATAGCAGATGGTCTTGGAAAGAACCTTTCATTCGATGCTTCTGATTCAACTCCCAGACAACCAAGGAAGTATGCGCGAAGATAGGGTTAGCCCCGGTCGCTTATGTTGAGGCGGCCTTCGCTGTGTTTTCTGCTGCTGCTGCTGCGAGCCCGAGGCGCCTCTCTCTCACTCCGTTCAATCCTTGCAGCACCTTCCATCCTTGGCTCTTTAACTCGTTTCAAGTATTCCACTCGTTTGCTGGGAAGATCGGCTAAGACCTTGCTTGCCCGCTGTGCTGCACTGGCTTGAGGATATGAGGAGATAGAAAGAAGAGACCCTAGGTCTCAGTTATGGTGTTACAGTCCCGCTTCCACCAAAACCAGGCTTGCTTACAGAACTTACTTATGGAGATAGATTTTGACAAGATTCAGTCAGTACCAAAGGAAAGAAGGACAGATTAGCTCTAAAACCTTAACTTGCTGACTTGCTTGAATCTTCGGAGATCTGAGTATCGGCAACTCCCTCAACAGCTTCACTCGCTTAAAGGACTACAGCGTAAAGTCCTTGCATTGCTGCTTTGCTTTCAGACTCAGAACTCTTTCATTATTGATTTAATGAACGTCGTTTACAACTAAGCTTTTTCCCTAGTTTCTTACTTCCCCTTCCCCTTACTGTTGGACTTGATATACCTCGACCCTAGTCTTGGCTAGTAATAGGAAACATAAAGAAAATTATATATAGTTGTCTATTTAATTTAATATGATAAAAAAAGTCTTCCTGCCTTTCGGAAGGAGCATTCCTCTTTTGTTGACTCGCTTGCTAGCTTTCCAACTGGAACCACCGATTATACGACTAAAACAACTGGCTGCCTTCCCAAACTTGGCAGGCATATCTCCTACTCGCAGGAAAAGGAAGAAAGACAAGAGATCTGATCTAACGAAGAAAACGAGTACTGGTTAAGAACAACGCCTTTCAGGCAGGCTAACTGGACTACCACTGCCTCTACTGATGGCCTTAGAGAAAGAACTTAACTCATCAATCAGTCAGTCTATAGCCTTCCTGTTTTCAGGATTTGCTGCTAGACTTGCTGGTCTTACCGTCGATGTCTTGTCTTATCTTACTGCCTTGGCCGAAATGAAAGATAAGTTGTTCGGAGGAGCTCCTCCTTCTGAGAACACGGGTTCAAGGGCCTTGCTACTCCAACGAGGGCACCCTTTATTTAGGCTTCTTCAGTCCATCGGCGAGAACAAGCCCATTAAGCAGAACGTCATGCCATTGGGTTGATCGAGTGAGACTCCCTAGCTGTAACTAGCTCGAATTGCTATTGCTTGATTGAGCATTCGAATCCATTCTCTTCAATTGGAGAGGAAGCCAGCATAAGGGGAAGTGAGCCCACTCGACCTAAAGCTAACAAAGACTTATGGCCAGGAAATCTATTCCATTCATTCAGGCTTTTCTATATCTTGAAAGGTTCATTCCTACTACTTCATTTCAAACTTTCAGGCCTCTCTCCGCTTCTACATCTCACTCCCCGTCAAAGAGAGATTTCCTAGCCTTGAGGTTGAGCAGTTTCCCTGATGAAGAAGAAAAGAACTCGACTTTGCCAAAGACATATGAGGCATACTCAGATGAGTCTTCACCCGAAACGGATCTTCCCTTCCATGCCATGTCTCTTTTTCTTAGATACGATAACAGAAGATAGGGAGTTGGAAAAGCGGACCCACCAACACAGGAATTTCAAGAGGTGCAGGAGCGTAAAGCCACTCGACTATCAGCTTAGAGCATGGAATGGGGGTTATCCTTTCTGAGGGGGAAAAGTCTTCACCTGAACCGACCTGTCCACTTTCCTTCCCTACGTCAACTGTCCTGTGGGAACGAGCGGGTGCAGAGCTCAGTGGGGGAGAAGCATTAGCGTCCCCAAGCCCAACGGAAAAAACAGCGGATTCCTAGGCCGGGCAATCTGGAATTCATTCAACAGCAGCGACGGGTAAGATTGACCTACCCGAGGATGGGAATGAAAGAAGGGCAGCTTTATCAGACTCCTCAGAGGCCACCAGAGACTACGATATAGACCAGGATCTATCAGCCGCTTGTCCAATAGGTGACGGGGCGGATCGGTCAAGAAAGAGGAAAAAGGGCGCAGCCTCATCTTCTGACTGGCCAGCGGGGAAGACTCTGACTCAGAACTGGCGCTAGCCCCGGGCATGGATTCTTTAGCCCCTTCTATTCTTTAGTAGAGGAGTTACAACCTTATATCGAGACAAAGACAATGAAAAACAGAAGAGAAGATGAAGTCTAACAGCAGGTCTTGGGGATAACAGTAGATTGATGAGTTCTCCCATTCTATTCTTTATTAGATGAGTGATCCCCTCTGAATCAGGGAAGGGAGGACATTCTGAACCTTAACCTCTATTGGAAACAGCTGCTTTGTCGGAGTAGACTCTCATCGGTCAAGCAGTTCCACCACTCGATCTGAGAGAAAAGGAGATGAGAGCCAGAAAGATAGGCTTAACACATTCAATTCAATGACCGATTCCACTCATTGAGGGAGTTGAAACAGCCTTTCTTATAGTCGGTCTAACCTAACCTTCTGAACCTGGCACACAGCAGAACCTAGTAAGAAGAAGAGCTAGCAGCGGAGAAGATCCCAACAACGGCTATTTGAAGACCGCTTACTGTACCAGCGGTTGCTGATTCAATTGGCTTAGATTCAATAGCTGCCGAGTCGATAACCGGATTCTTCAATACGGATACAAAAGCTCACTCATTCCGGAATGGTCGAGTAGATTCATGAGAGGCAAGAGCAGGAACCACAGCTTGACTGGAAAGACGAAACGCGGAAAAAGGCTCCTTAACCCACTCACTCTGAAACCCAGAGAAAGAAAAAGGCTGGCTGTCCTAACGAGGAAAGGCACTTCACTGACTTAATCCCTTAGAGCACCTTGTAACATTAAGATATTTTAGACCCCTATACCCCAAGGTGGAGCACCTACGCACAAAGGAAATCTCTCACACACTACCAGACGCCTAAGAACAAGGAATCAGTAGATACTCTAGTCTAGCCGCTTGAACTCATAGCTGCAGAGATAGTCGCTGCCTTTACCGATTAGCTACGTGAGCGCTCCTCATAGAACAATAAGAACAACGCAGGGGGAACTATGGAGGAACTATCAAGGAAGTCGGACCTAGTAACATCTTTTCTAAAACACTCTAGTATAGCTGCTTCAACTCAGAGCAGATAGAAAGACCCGTCATCAGCTGTCGTAATTCCAAGTATGAGCTAGTAACAGCTTTTATCACCTCTGTTTCTAACTCTAATAGAACATCCGAAACTAAGGAGCTTCCTTAACTACTTAGTTCAGGAACTCTTTAGAATACCGCAACCCTAATGGTCCCATTCATGAACTGGCTTGACCCTAGCTACAGCTGCAAGAGCTAGTTTCTTTAGGCTTGTTGGCGCATAAGTAAGCATGGAAGAACAAGGAAGTAGGAGATATCAGCTTGAAGGTCTTTCCTTGACCGAAGTACTGCTAAAACGGAAGCTCAATCCGGAACGCAGTGAGTAGAGTGAGTATAGCTTCACGGTCGATACAGGAAAGAGAAGAACAGCGAGAAGAGGATATTCTGTAAGCTGAAAGGAACATAACCAACCACAGCAGCTAGAGCAGCTAGCAGCGGAGGATGTTCTTTAATCAAAGGCAACTCACCTAATGCGAACAATCAGTTTAAACAAAGCCACACAGAACAGCTGGCTTGTCTTTAATTAAGCTCGAAGGAAGACGAAAACAGGGCTATTTGAACTAGTTGAAAAGGCTGTCTTGCCCCTTCCTTTAGTGATCTATGCCTTCTATATGCCTTCCTCACTCCTAAAAGGAAAAAGACCTAGCCTAATCAGACAAGAACGAGGAAGACTTTTACACTTCTTACCCGTGAGAGAAGGAAACACAAAAGCGAAAAGAGAAAGTCTAGAAAAGCTACAAACGGGGAGCTACGTTAGAACAAACAAGTATCACCTATTAAGTTAAGAAGAGAACTACACCAAACCCTAGCTCCACTGATAGGCGCATTTCGTTAATACAAACAAGAGCTATATCGAAAAGATGGAAGGTCGATCAAGAAAAGAAGGAAGGTGGTCGATAACCGAGATCACAAACCGAAAAGGACAAAGAAGAACCCCAAGGAGGGGGATCTCAGACAATAAAAAGAGATATACCCGACCTGGTCAAGGAAACCCACACCTTTACTACTATAATAGAATAGAGAATCTCAGGTGCTACAATGCAATGAGATGCAGCTAATCAAAAGGCTACAAGCTCAGTCCGGAAAAGCTTCTTCCTTTCCTTGGCCAATAACGTTCGTGAACCTCACCCTCGGAGCACTCAACTCTAAGAACAAGGAAGTAAAGCAGCACAAACGGAGACAGATGATATTATCGGAGCTGATAAAAGGACAACATTCAGAAGGAAGTCTTATCCCCTCAGCTCAGATCATTCTTGGATGCTTTCTTACTTATAAAAAGCCATGCCATTCATAAATGACTTCCCTTCAAAGTCAACTTCCTTATGGATTAGCTGGTGAAAGAGTGGATTAGAGGTTTGAGCGTGGAATGACTTAGAATAGAACGAGCACCTACGACTAAGGGGAATGGAATGACGACTGCCAACGTGCCTTCGACCGCATCAAAGAGTACTTGAAGAGTCCTCCAGTCTTGGTACCACCAACACCGGGGCATCTGCTCATCATGTATCTCACAGTGCTGGAAACATCGATGGGGTGCATATTGGGACAGCAGAATCCCAACGGAAAAGAGCAGGCCATTACTACTTGAGCAAGAAGTTCACCGATTATGAGACTAGATATGCAGCGCTAGAACAAACGTGCTGCGCACTCGCTTGGGCTGCTCACAAACTCAGGCTATATATGCTTTACTAGAAACTAGATTTGAGTCAGACAGCTGTATAATAGGTGACGAAGGTTTTATTTGAAGATATTTTATGTAAGTGGTTCAATATAGAATCTATATATATTCCAGTATTTTTGATATAAACTAAACGAGTTCCAAAATGGGGCCCGTAAGCAATGAATTTTTGGATGGATTCTCCGCTGAAGAACGGATCCAAAGAAAGACAACCCACCATCCTAAAAAATAATTCTGATTCCCTCGTCGACGCCCGTTGACCGTATGAAGCGCAGCCACCTTACTCATCATATCGAAAGAAAGAAAGACAAAGTCGGACACTGATTCCAAGCTTTCAAAGCAAGATAGGGATAGTGAGTCAATCGATCACCCGAAAGAAGGCAGCAGGCCGGATGATTAGCACTAGAGAGCGCCTGAAGGAAGGATGTTTATCCCTCAATCGCTGATCCAGCAAGAATGTCAAATGAGACCTATGTTGAGTCAAATAGGCTTCCTATTGACTATGGGTCTGTTTGCAACCGGGATTAGTGAGACCCGGATGGTAAAGGCTTTACCATGAGAGTAAGCGGAACAGATCCCATTTCCGAGCACTGAGCGGAACCATCCGAGCACACCGTGGGATATGAATCTTCACTCCCTCGCGCTTGGGTCCGAGCTTTGGGATGAATTTGTTCTTTCCTTTTGATGTTAGTGCGGATATAGTGAGTGTGCACTTAGCTGTTTTTTCACTAATCTCTCTTCATAAGTTAGATCAGAAGGTCGAAATTACGTAATAAAAGAAGAGAGTTTCGAGAATGGGTTCAGAAAATCGACGTCATCTTCATTGATGAATTCTTTAAATTTACTAAAGTAAGAAAGATTTAATGCGATGCACGAAGTCGAAGTGCGCATGAATTTCCTATATATATAAGATAGGGCATTCCTAGGTAGACCGTCAGATCTTCCCACTGAGCTCGGGCTTGGCTCATTTTCTTTCTCCCATGCCTTTCTTGGTCGGACCAACCCAACCGGCGATTTCCAACAAGTCTTTCTGAACTTTTAGAGCAAGAAGCGGAACTAGAGATATGAAATAAGAAGTGTTTCTTACGATTACGCCCAACAGCCCACTTGAGCAATTTGCCATTCTCCCATTGATTCCTATGAATATAGGAAACTTGTATTTCTCATTCACAAATCCGTCTTTGTCTATGCTGCTAACTCTCAGTTTGGTCCTACTTCTGGTTCATTTTGTTACTAAAAACGGAGGAGGAAACTCAGTACCAAATGCTTGGCAATCCTTGGTAGAGCTTATTCATGATTTCGTGCCGAACCCGGTAAACGAACAAATAGGTGGTCTTTCCGGAAATGTTAAACAAAAGTTTTCCCCTCGCATCTCGGTCACTTTTACTTTTTTGTTATTTCGTAATCCCCAGGGTATGATACCTTATAGCTTCACAGTTACAAGTCATTTTCTCATTACTTTGGGTCTCTCATTTTCCATTTTTATTGGCATTACTATAGTGGGATTTCAAAGAAATGGGCTTCATTTTTTAAGCTTCTCATTACCCGCAGGAGTCCCACTGCCGTTAGCACCTTTTTTAGTACTCCTTGAGCTAATCCCTCATTGTTTTCGCGCATTAAGCTCAGGAATACGTTTATTTGCTAATATGATGGCCGGTCATAGTTCAGTAAAGATTTTAAGTGGGTCCGCTTGGACTATGCTATGTATGAATGATCTTTTATATTTCATAGGAGATCCTGGTCCTTTATTTATAGTTCTTGCATTAACCGGTCCGGAATTAGGTGTAGCTATATCACAAGCTCATGTTTCTACGATCTCAATCTGTATTTACTTGAATGATGCTACAAATCTCCATCAAAGTGGTTATTTTTTTATAATTGAACAAAAGCGAGGAGCTTTGCTACCGAGTTTACGAGGTGAAGGAGCGAGAACTTCCCCCAGATCGAAAAAAAAAAGATTCCGAGCACGTCTGGTCAAAGTCTATCTAGTCTTTACTTTACCACGAGTCATTTTTCTTGGCTAACAATAGAGTTTTTCCCATATCCGCGGTTCTTCCATTTTATTTCTCCCTCATAGAGGAAATAAGTAAGGTGGTATACTATATTTATCCGCGTATTGGAACTCCTTCTAATGACCTATGCATTCTGTTATCATTTCCAGTTTGACGATCCATTAATCCAATTTGAGGAAGAAACGAACTCTTTCTGTTTTTTTTAGGGCTGTCGCCCTTTACTTCTTTAGGGGCTTGGAGCAGATGAAGCCTTCCTTCTTTCTTCTCGGTCCGCTTTGGCTCCTGATCTTGAGCTCGCTGTTCTTGGCCTCAGGCTTGGCTTCTTCTTGGAGTCCTTGCCTTTTCGAGACTTTAGGCCCTTGCCCTTGGCCCGGTCTCGACTCCCCCTGGCTAAGTACTTTCAATCTAGCAGGCTAGCTGCCTGTGCCGCCCCTAAGTCTTGGACATTTTGGCGGCCCCTTCATGAAATCGAAGAGCCGGTCCTCTTCCGTCATATCCAAAATGTCCAGGGAGAACTACGAAAGATGGCCTTCACATACTCGCGTATGGGGCCTGTTTGCTTCAGGCTCATCAACATGGCGGACCACAACCGGGCAGGAACCCTCCATTCTGTCTGAAACTCGTCCCCAAAATGGATCTAATTGCACTTCACGCTCCGCGTTCTTTACGTCTTTTGGTCCGCCACCAGAACTTGGCTGAACCATCAAGATACATGGCAGCCGTATTCACCGACGCCTCCTCGGACGTAGTCCGACAAGCCGCTCCATATCCCAAAAGTCTTCGATCCTTAGCATCTCGGGTGCCAACGAATGCCTTTGGTTTCGCTTGATTCGAACCATCTCCGTCGAGCCTCTTCGACGGCACTAGCCTACGGGTTCTTCCCACTAGCCATGGCTTGGCCTAACCTTTGGCTCTGATACCACTTGTCACGGCGCTAAGTCCTTCAAGCCCACACCACAAACCGCGGCACCCTGCTAACGGTCCGCTGTAGCAGAGTAAGCTGAAAAAGCCCTAACTATTCTATTAGTAAAGCCTAAACGTCCTTATTGAAAAGCGCTAACGAGCAAGAAAAGGCCCCTTACTATAGATAGGCTAACGCGCCTTATATTAGAATAAAAGCAACCTTTCGCCTTTATTGAGGAGATATAAAACAAGCTTACTTACTAATAAAGCGGCAACACTTCTTTCTCAAAGTCAAGTTTCTCGCTTGTTGCTTTCAAGCCAGCAAGCAAGCACCCTTGTATAATAAGGGGAAGCGCGATCTCGTACTAAGAAAGACGGAAGAACTTGCATGCGGCGTTCAAGCCAAACCGCGGTATTCGAATTATCCGGCTACACGATGAGAAAAAAGCATCCGTGAACTCCTTATCTATCTAATAGTTTCTTCTATCTGGTACTTAATTAAGATGAAAACCGGTAAGAAGTGCATCTTGCTTGGAAAGACCGTTGCCGAAGAAACGGCTATTAGATGGGTGATTCCCCCCTTTCCATTGAAGTAGGGAAAGCGGGGTGAAAGCTCTAAGCCCGCATCTTCTGCTTCTATTGGAGGGGCAGCGGATCCAATCCATTCGAAGGGGGAGCAGAGCAGCAGGCAGGCAAAGCAGGGGAAGAGATATGGATTGCACCGAAATGCCCTTCGGAGCGCATTGCTTGGGCTAAGTCAAAGTTGCGGATCTCTTTTTCTTGTATTCTCTTCCTTGGGAAACACACCTCCCACATCATCTGCTGTCTCGCATCCATCGGGATGAGTGTTGCGTCTGTCTTATCTTCCCCTAAGGTCTATTGTATTGAAAGGCCATCTCTCGAATCCGAGCAACGAAACGAGGAAGTTGGTGAACCATATAGATATTCAGTAATGAATACGATGTGGATCCGTTCCAAGGCCCCTCATTCAAAACCTCAAGGCGGTGGGACGATTCCTTCTGCGCCCAGGCCCAGTACTTCAATAAATCCTGAAAGCCCCTAATTCAAAATAGAGTGTGAGGGGGACAGAGCTTCCATTTCCAGGTACAATCCTCCGCCTCAAGGCGTTCTTTTTTTCCAGGAATCTGTCAATCGGAGGAGCGCAACCAAGTTTAAAACCTCAAAGCCCTGCAAGGGATGTGAAGCCCTTCTCAATGTCTTCCACTCGCCCAGTGGATCCAGGAGGCAAGGGGAATCCGTTGATTGAATCCATTCCTGATGATGTGCCGCTAACAAGGCCTACCTAGTCTCCCAATGCAACCCGGCGGGGCATGGCATTCAATCCTATCTCAATATATGCTCCTCCAAGGCCTGAGGGTGGATTGAATCCAATCCCATCCAGCAAAGGAAGTGCGCGTGGGGCGAGATGAATAGGGTCCCAGCCATATATCTTTCTATCTCGAATTATTGATCTTTGGTGCCAGTGGAGCAAAGGAAGCGGGGGACGAACTCCTTTATCTACCCTAGAAATGGGTTGGATTTATTGAATGAGATCCTGGAGACAGGGCTGGGAGGTATGAGTCGATCGGATGCAGGGAAGCCCAGGCAATCCGTTCCTATCAATCATTCGTCAGGAAGCAGTGGAGAAAGAATCGTCTTTTGAAATGTCATTGTTGAAGGCGTAGAGAGGGCTGAAAAAAGATAGGAGAATTTTGGATACCCATCTCGTTAATGTTAATAAAGAATTGTGTAATTAATTGGACCAACAGCCCTCTGTCCGGCAGGCAATTTCCGTGCAACTATGGTTTCTGTAGTCCCTGCTATGCCAGCAATAGGGAATCCTTAGAAAACCGGAACTCCCCAATTCGATATGTAGAACCGGAATGCAAGTTGCGTGATAGTTTGATTCCCCACAAATGAGAAGTCTCCAAGCTTGACCCCTCCCACACAGGGGCGACTGGCTGGGGAAAGAACCCGAAAGCAATAATTGCAGTCTCGACACAGTCTATTTCGAGACTGGGATGAAGGGATGAAAGATTTGAGTTCCATATAGTCTTTCAAGCGTCTACTGCACTCACGCCTTTCGACCCCTATTCGAAACTTATTCCTCGGGTTTTGACAAGAATAAGAGAACAAAATCTGTTCATTTATCAAGGGTCGAGTGCTCCTGCCCCTTCCTCTTTAGGGCTCCTACTGCTGCCCGGTTCTTTTGTCATTTTGAATCGGAACAGGTACAACCCAGTTCATCCGATTACTACAGGGATGAACCCAATCCGGAATATTCACCGTAAAAGAAAAGACCTATTGAACCGATCACAGGAATACCAGTTACAGTACCTATCAGCCAAAGAGGAATCCTTCAAGTAGTATCGGCCATTTACCCCACTTCCCTCCACATTTCATCAAGTGGTCATGCTAGAGACATAAAGAAAGAGTCATGGATAATTATGAGATGAGATCCTTCCGAATGGGATAAGAGAATTCCTACTATTACTATTCTCTTTCTTTCTCGAAAAATTGGAAAAGAAAACAGCTAGTTCAGCTCATCATATATAGACCTCCAGTAGAGACTGGTACGATTCAATTCCACATTTTGTTCGTTCGGGTTTGATTGTGTCGTAGCTCTATAATTCGGATTAGGTTTCTCGTTGGATGAACTGCATTGCTGATATTGATCCCAAAAAAGAAAGGGATGGTACAGCTAGTCCGTGAACAGCCAACCATCGCACTGTAAAAATTGGATAGGTTCGATCTATGGTCATTGGGGCCTCCTAAAAGGATCTACTAAATTCATCGAGTTGTGCCGATCAAAACGGCCAGTTATTAATGGAATTCCTTGTCGGCTCTCTGTAAAATACTCGTTTGGCCGAGGGCTCCCAAACTATACCAGAAGAGGAAGCTAAACCCGTGCTGACGAATAACCAACCCCCTTAATTCGTCGAGTAAATAGGGAAGGTATAGGTTTGCTATGAATGACCCAGTATCGAATACAGGTAATAATCTCAGCAAAATAACTCCCGTGCTTCCAGACATGCTGAGCTCCACATATTCATGTACAGTAAAAGGGGGGATCGATTCTGTGAAAGA